CAAGACCCAATACTAATATTATTCTTTATTAGTGTAGAATGGAAATATAGATGGGGCGTGGCCAAGTGGTAAGGCAACGGGTTTTGGTCCCGGTATTCGGAGGTTCGAATCCTTTCGTCCCAGGTATATACCTTGTATCAGAGTAAAAGTATCTTTTGAAAATAACGTTATGTTTAAATGCCTAATATTGGATAGAATGTCATTCTTGTTTCTTTTATAATTTATAAATATTCTTTTATGAATCATATCTTTGTTTTTCACAACATACAGATAGTACTAAATATATTTGTTTGTGATCAAGATATGATGGTAACATAGGTCACACCCTAGTTGAATTCAACTAATTAAAAAATAAAATAAAGTATGACGGATTTTTCATCATATGTTCATTCCCTTCATATTGAAGGGGTTTAGCTACTTAATTTGAAGAAAAACCTTACGTCTCATATCTTTTTTAATTTTCAACGATATATTTTATTTTGAATCACAATAAGAAAGAGACCTTCTTTCCTATATCTTATTCTTTATCCATTCAAATTAAACTTAAATGGGGTAGCCAAAAATTATTAGGATCTCTTTATTCTAAACAAGAGTAAGGTTATTACATTCAATTAATGGGATTAATGGGATTACGTCTCTTAAGACAAGACTGGGTTTGGGTAAACTAAAAAATTACGAGCAAGCGACCAATCTGGACTTGTTTGTCTTTGTCCCTAGAGAGTATCCTTTCCCCAAAGGGGATCCTTTTTTTTGTTCTGATTCAGCATTCCCAGAGAGTCGTGGGTTAGATAGTTCTTAATTAGTAACAGTAACAGGAGGTCTTCATTTAAATATCTCTATATCTGTGTATGTCCGAATCTCATTAACAACGAATCAAGTTACATATGTAACGGATCCAGAATAAAGACTGCAGTTCAGTCTATCTGATAGGTATGAAAAACCCCTACTTCGTTCATCTTATCTTATTAATAAAATTAAAATTGAAAGAACAAGTACCTAAATCTTCTCTTAGATCGGTCTTTTTTATCTATCTTCACACAAAAATGGGGTTTTTGTTCAATTCATTTATCTGCTTTAAATCTTAAATCGTTGATGGTTCAATTCGAAAAGAAAAGATATTTTTATTTTTTTATGATAATCAAATTTTTAGTCTTTACTGTAAAACTTTATTCAAATAATGATATCTAAATAGTAAACTTTTTCGATTATAAAAAATTTTGTTGAATCTTTGGTATTCAAAAAAGTAGGAAATGGGCCATATTGAGTCACTTTAAGATGCAGAGTAAAAAAGAATTCATTTATTCATATTCGTATTCTTTGCTATATTTCTATTAGTTTTTTTAATAAAAAGTAAAGTGTTGCATTCATACAATAACATACAATAATAGGTGGGGTTTTACTAAGATTGCTTCAAAAAAAAATTTTACCATCTTTGTATAGAAGAAAAAAGGGTATAGATGAAAATGTTTATGTATCGACGGAACCAATGACTATTCATGATTCCATAATTGAATCAATTCCATATGGGTTCCAAATTAGAGGAATGTTTTGTTATGGTAAAACTTCGTTTGAAACGCTGTGGTAGAAAGCAACGTGCGACTTGAAGGACACGATCCGGTGTGGATTTTTATTCTTACATCCGCCATCTTTTCTATGAATGAAGATGCTCTTGACCCGACATCTGTTCTGTTTTCACTAGAATCCTTCTTTTTGTTAGGTTGTAATGAAAAATAGAGTAACATGATGGAGCTCGGGTAGAAACTATGGATTCATCTTTCAGGGGGCAAGAATCTAGGGTTAATACCAATCAATAAATTGGAACAACTTCGTAAGTATATCAATATATAAATCGAAAGGATCCGATTCAGTCAAGTTTTTAATTCAAAAGTAAAATTTGTTGGAATTGATAAAAGTCTTTCGATTCAAAGTGTATCGCGCGGGAATCGAGAGTTTATATGATTCTTTGATAGAAAGAAATCACAAAAGGGGTATGTTGCTGCCATTTTGTAAGGATTAAGAAGCACCGAAGTAATGTCTAAACCCACTGATTTAAAACAAAGAAAAAAGGATCCCAGAACAAGGAAACGCCGTTTTTCAATTGTCTCAATAACTGTATAATATATAATAATAAAGATTAAATGAGACAAACAAGAGGGGGTTAAAGACCATTCAAAAAATGAAATAAATTGCCTAAAGATTTTTTTTTTATTTTAAGCTATTTGAGAATTATCCAACTTGAGTTATGGGTACAAATGATTTTTTTCAGGAAGGGGGAAGAAAAAAAATGAGTTAAATCCCATTATAATTTATTTTATCAACTCCTTTGCCATTAAATATAATTCTATACGTAGTACGTAGACAAAACTCCAAATCATTTTTTCTCGAGCCGTACGAGGAGAAAACTTCCTATACGTTTCTAGGGGGGGTCTTGTTCATTTACTTAGATCTATCCCAATGAGCCGTCTATCGAATCGTTGCAATTGATGTTCGATCCCGAAGAGAAGGAAGAGATCTTCGGAACGTAGGTTTTTATGATCCGATAAAGAATCAAAGTTATTTAAACGTTCCTGCTATTCTATATTTCCTTGAAAAGGGCGCTCAGCCCACAGGAACTGTTCGGGATCTTTTAAAAAAGGCGGAGGTTTTTAAGTAGCTTGTTCCTAATAAAAAAAAATTTAATTAAGGAAATAAAGAAATAGAAAGGGGTAGTAATTCTTATATAAATTATAAATTTTTGTATTTATATTTTTTCCTTTTTGGATTCTACTCATATCTATTTTTCATTGCTTCTATAAAATCTCATGTTCTAGAACGACAAAACCCGAGTTGCTTGATCCTAGAAATAGAAAATTCTGGGAGTTCCTTCAATTGGTCGGTTTTCGTTGGAACTCTACTAATAAGTAATAACCAAGGAATCCTCCTTTTTTTATTCTAGTTACTTATTATTGATTGAATAAAATAAATCAATATAAATCTGATATTTTTTCTACTTCTTCCTTTTTTATTCCTTTATCTAAACTTTTTCAGCTATATAGTGCCAATCCAACACAAGCCCTTTTTTATTTTTTTAAAAGTATTGAAATAAATATAATTTATTTTGTTTTTACGTTGTATTCTTTTCTCAACATTTCTATTGACAACAGTGTATCGAACAAATATAATTCATCGTGATAAGTAGATAAATTTATTTATGTCCGAGAGGTTTGATTTTTACCTTATAACCTTATATTATTCAAATAATGGGATTCCTTGGATTCTCTTTAATAGAATATAATTTGAACTAAGATATAATAAGAATAGGGGTTTTGATTGAAAAGTCGATAACATAAGAACTAAGAGGTGGTCTATAAATTTTGACATTTATCTATCTTTTTCTTTTTGATTGTATCTACATAAACTTTTTCTATTCGGGTTGCTAACTCAACGGTAGAGTACTCGGCTTTTAAGTGCGGCTAGGATCTTTTACACATTTGGATGAAGCGAGGGATTCGTCCATACCATCGGTAAAGTTTGGAAGACCACGACTGATCCTGAAAGGGAATGAATGGAAAAAATAGCATGTCGGATCAACTAAGATTTCTGAGAAATATTTCATTCTTTCTGAATAGGTACAAACCCTTGTGTTCTTTTTTGAAACGGAACAAAATGAATTCAATTTAAAGTTGGGTCGGATGAATAAATGGATAGAGATAGAGCCCTAATGGCTTCAATTTATTGATTATAGGGAAAAAAGCAACGAGCTTCTGTTCTTAATTTGAACGATTACCCGATCTAATTAGACGTTAAAAATGTATTAGTGCCTGATACGGGAAGAGATTATCCCATGAACGGATTCTTTTTTTTTTTTATGAATCCTAACTATTGACATTTTCCATTATGGAATAGAAATGAGAAATGTGTGTAGAAGAAACAGTATATTGATAAAAAAATTCCAAAATCAAAAGAGCGATTAGGTTGAAAAAATAAAGGATTTCTAAGTATTTTGTTATCCTATACGAATAGACATTTTTCGTTTAAATGGAAAAGAGAGGATAGAGAATCCGTTGATAAGTTTACCTGTATCCGAGGTATCTATTCGTTTATTACTATAATACCTCGTTTTGACTGTATCGCACTATGTTTCATTGATAACCCCCAAAATCCTCTACCTTTAGTTCAACTAGAATTTCAAATGGAGGAATTCCAAAGATATTTAAAGCTAAATAGATCTCAACAACACTACTTCTTATATCCACTTATCTTTCAGGAGTATATTTATGCACTTGCGCATGATCATGGTTTAAATAGAAATAGATCCATTTTTTTGGAAAACGCAGGTTATAATAAATTCAGTTTACTAATTGTGAAACGTGCAATTGAGCGAATGTATCAGTATGAACAGAAGCATTTGATTCTTTTTGCTAATGATTTTAACCAAAATATATTTTTTGGACGCAACAAGAATTTTGCTTTTCAAATGATATCAGAAGGATTTGCAGTCATTGTAGAAATTCCGTTTTATCTCCGATTATTATCTTCGCTAGAAAGGAAAGGAATAGTTAAATCTCATAATTTACGATCAATTCATTCAATATTCCCTTTTTTAGAGGACAATTTTTCACATTTAATTTATGTATTGGAGATACTAATACCCTACCCAGCCCATCTGGAAATATTGATTCAAACTCTGCGCTATTGGGTAAAAGACGCTTCTTCTTTACATTTATTACGATTCTTTCTCCATGAGTATCGTAGTTGGAATACTCCAAATAAAGCCAGTTCTTTTTTTTCAAAAAGAAATCAAAGGTTTTTCTTCGTCCTATATAATTCTCATCTATGTGAATATGAATCCATCTTCGTCTTTCTTCGTAACCAATCTTCTCATTTATATTCAACGTCTTCTGGAACCCTTCTTGAACGAATCTATTTCTATGGAAAACTAGAGCATCTTGTACTTGTAGAAGCTTTTGCTAAGGCCTTTCAGGCCAATCTATGGTTGTTTAAGGATCCTTTCATGCATT